GAAATGCGTAAGGTACCCTAGTTTTATAGTTTATTATTATAGTTAAATATATGGGGTTCGTCAATTAGTTTTTATCATTTCATGTGAAGAGGGCGTGATACAAACTTCTCAAGTGGAAAGGAAATAAAATGTAAATTAGTTAAGAGAATGGGAGGGAGCGGGGTGGCCGAAAGTTTAATGGTTTAATTTAATGTATAATAAATCTTGCTGCCTGGAGGTTTCCTTACTTAAGATAGGTGGGCTAGCAGTCAAAAAATAGTTTAATTAAGAATCCTAGCTTTGGGAGTTAGGGGTAGGAGTTAAAATCTCCTTTTTTTGAGCAAAAGGGAGGATTTTAACCTCCGGCATCCGATTTACAAGACCGGCGCTCTATGCTCTGAGCTACTGATGCAGGCTAACTCAAAGGTTTTGTTTTCAGCTCATGAGACCAGAGGGAAGAAAACCAGGAAAATGGAGAAGTAAAGTACGGATGCAATTTGTCCAATAATAATAAAAGGATGTTCTACTGGCATTCCTCCAATTCATGTCAGAATAGCTACGTCTGCAATAAGGGTTCAGAATAGGAATTGTGACAGTGGGCGGAATGTAACGCTACGTTGCTTGGATGTGTGGAGAAGGGGCACAAGCATGAGAACAAGAATAGAGGCTAGTAATGCTAAGACACCCCCAAGTTTATTTGGAATAGACCGAAGGATGGCGTAAGCAAAGAGGAAATATCATTCGGGTTTAATATGTGGCGGGGTTACCAGGGGGTTAGCGGGGGTGAAGTTATCGGGATCTCCTAGAAGGTTGGGTGAGAATAGGGCGAGAGATGTCAGGGTAATTAGTAACGCTGCGAAGCCTAGGAGATCCTTGTATGAAAAGTAAGGATGGAATGGGATTTTATCTACATTAGAGCTTAGTCCTAACGGGTTATTTGAGCCTGTTTCGTGAAGGAAGAGAAGATGAAGAACAGTGGCACCTGCAATAACAAAAGGAAATAGAAAGTGGAATGCGAAGAATCGTGTTAAAGTTGCATTGTCTACTGAGAAGCCGCCTCAAATTCACTGTACAAGGGTGTTACCAACGTATGGTACTGCTGAAAGTAAATTTGTAATAACGGTAGCCCCTCAAAATGACATCTGACCTCAAGGAAGTACATATCCTACAAAAGCAGTCATCATTACTAGAAGAAGGAGGACTACCCCAATGTTTCATGTTTCTTTGTTAAGGTAAGAGCCGTAGTAAAGGCCTCGGCCAATGTGGAAGTAGATACAAATAAAGAAGAAAGAAGCTCCGTTAGCATGCAGGTTACGAATAAGTCAGCCGTAATTTACATCTCGGCAGATGTGGGCAACTGAGGAGAAGGCTGTTGAAATATCGGCGGTGTAGTGTATTGCTAGAAACAGGCCTGTTAAAATCTGAGATACAAGACAAAGACCTAAGAGTGAGCCGAAGTTTCATCAAGCAGAAATATTAGACGGGGCGGGCAAATCGACTAAGGCGCCGTTTGCAATTTTTAAAAGGGGGTGGGTTTTCCGAAGGCTTGCCATTTATTATAGTTCCTGTAGTTGAATAACAACGGTGGTTTTTCAAGCCATTAGTCCTGGTTAGAGTCCTGGCAGGAATTGATGACTTACATGATGTGTATTTTCTTATTAGGCTTAGTTTTAGGATTAACTGCTGTTGCTTCAAATCCGTCTCCCTACTTTGCAGCTCTTGGGTTGGTAGTTGTAGCAGGCATAGGGTGTGGAATTTTGTCAGGGTATGGGGGACCCTTCTTATCTTTAGTATTATTTTTAATTTATTTAGGAGGAATACTAGTTGTATTTGCTTATTCAGCAGCTTTAGCTGCTGAACCTTTTCCTGAGACCCTAGGAAGTCGGTCTGTCTTAGCCTTTATGGTCGTGTACATTTTAGGGGGTGTGATTCTTTCGAGCTTATTTTGGGGAGGATGATTCGAGTACGCTTGAGTCCCTGGGGATGAGTTCGGAGATTATTCCATATTTCGGGGAGATGTGGGGGGAGTGGCTTGAGTTTACTCCTCTGGAGGAGGACTTCTTATTATTAGTGCTTGAGTACTTCTTTTAACACTTTTTGTGGTGTTAGAGTTGACGCGGGGTTTAGGTCGCGGAACGTTGCGGGCAATTTAAATTATCAAGGCAAGGGTTGAGAAGGCTAAGGTAAGGAGGAAAAGGGATAAGTATGTTTTAATTAACCCTCGCTGGATGTTGCTTGTTGCCTTAACTAGTGGGAGGCTAAAAGAAGTAATAGCCTTAGGTCCTGTTTTTTCTAGTCAGGTTTGGTCAAGCATTTGGCTTGCGATTTTCTGGCCTAAAATTAGGTTGATTTTAGGAATCATGCGGTGGACCGTGGCTGGGAAAAAGCCTAATATGTTGGAGAAGTTGTGAGGGGCTAAGAAGGGGTTAAGTTTAAGTTGTTTACTTGTTAGTGAAGCTAACTCAAATGCAATGAGAAGGCCCCCAATTGAAACAATTAGCGCTGCCATCTTTAATGTCAATGGTATAGACATTACAGGGGTGTTTAAGGGCAGAAGATTTGATGTAATGATAAGGCCGGCAATAATACTCCCTCAAGCTAGGCGTTTAATAGGATTAATTACTGAAGGGTTATTCTCATTAATAGGTGAAAGAGAGTTAAAACGGGGGTGTCCAAGAGATACAAAGAAAATTACCCGCAGGCTATAGATGGCTGTAAATGATGTAGCTAGTAAGGTGAGGATTAGGGCTCAGGCGTTTAGGTAAGAGGTGTTTAGGGCTTCAATGATAGCGTCTTTGGAGAAGAACCCGGCCAAGAAAGGAGTGCCCGTTAGGGCTAAACTCCCAATGGTAAGGCAAGAAGATGTGAAGGGGGTAAGATGATGTATTCCTCCTATTTTTCGGATATCTTGTTCATCATTTAGGCTGTGAATGATTGATCCTGAACACAGAAATAATATAGCTTTGAAGAAAGCGTGTGTGCAGATATGAAGGAAAGCGAGTTGAGGTTGATTAAGGCCAATTGTAACTATTATTAGGCCAAGCTGGCTTGATGTGGAGAATGCAACAATTTTTTTGATGTCATTTTGGGTGAGGGCACAGGTGGCGGTAAATAGTGTTGTTAAAGCTCCTAAGCAGAGGCAAATGGTTAAAGCTGTGGGGTTATCCTTAAATAGTGGGCTGAGACGAATGAGAAGGAAAATCCCTGCTACTACCATAGTGCTGGAGTGGAGTAGAGCTGAAACTGGCGTAGGGCCTTCCATGGCAGAAGGGAGTCATGGGTGAAGGCCAAATTGGGCTGATTTACCAGTTGCGGCGAGGATAAGTCCGAGAAGGGGAAGGGTAAGATCTAATCCTTTTGCTGAGGTGAAGATCTGTTGTATTTCTCAGGAGTTAAGGTTCGAAGCAATTCAGGCCATGGCAAGAATCAGGCCAATGTCACCTACACGATTATAGACGACTGCTTGTAAGGCAGCGGTATTTGCGTCAGCTCGTCCGTATCATCAGCCGATGAGAAGGAAAGACATGATTCCCACACCCTCTCAGCCAATAAAAAGTTGAAAAAGGTTATTTGCAGTAACCAAAATGATTATAGCAATTAAGAAAGTTAAAAGGTACTTAAAAAAGCGGTTTATGTTTGGGTCTGCATGCATATACCAGGATGCAAACTCTAGGATAGATCAGGTTACGTAAAGGGCAACAGGCGTAAAGATAATGGAATAATGGTCAAACTTGAAGCTAATATTGACGTCGAAGGTTAGGGTATTTATTCAGTTTCAGGAAGTAATAATTTCTTCTGCGCCTTCATTAAGGAAGATGAATAGGGGAAGTAGGCTTACGAAGAAAGCATATTTTACAGCTGTTTTAACATGGGTGACAGCCCAATCTGGGTGTTTAGGGTCAGGACTAAGAGTGGTGAAGATGGGGTAAGCTAGAAGGAAGAAGATAATAATTAAGCTTGATGTTATTATTAAGGAAGTAGGGTGCATAGCTTCTACTTGGATTTGCACCAAGAGTTTTTGGTTCCTAAGACCAACGGATGAGCTGTTATCCTTTAGGAGCTAGTCAAGTGAGCTCCGGAATTCAACCAGAGTTACGGAAATTAGCAGTTTCCGTTGTTAGCTAACCTCTCTTGGTGGACAAGGGGGCTTTAACCCCTATTTTTAGAATCACAATCTAATATTTTGGTTAAACTATGTCTACAAGCTGCCCAGCCTCAGACAAGCTCTGGCTTAATGATTAGAAGGATTAAGGGGAATAAGTGAAGGGCTAAAAGAAGGTGTTCTCGGGTGTGGGAGGGGGAAATGTGAACGACATGGTGAGTTAGCTGTCCCCGTTGTGTTATTAAAAACATGTAAAGAGAGTAGCTAGCAGTAATGAGTGTTCCTAAGCCTGTGATAGCGAGAGTTCACGCGGACCAGGAGAACAGGGATGTAATAATTATAAGTTCAGCCATCAGGTTAGGAAGGGGAGGGAGGGCTAAGTTGGCAAGGCTTGCAATAAATCACCAGGTGGCCATAAGGGGGAGAATTATTTGTAGACCTCGAGCTAAAAGCATAGTCCGGCTGTGGGTTCGTTCATAGTTGGTGTTAGCAAGGCAGAAGAGGGCGGAAGAGGTAAGCCCGTGTGAAATTATTAAGATCATTGCACCAGCTAGTCCTCAGGGTGTTTGAATAAGAATCCCTGCGACTACTAAGCCTATGTGGCTTACAGATGAGTAGGCAATTAGTGATTTGAGGTCTGTCTGGCGGAGACAGATTGAGCTTGTCATAATTACACCCCATAAGGCAATTACAATGAAAGGATAGCTGAGTTCTTTGGTTAAAGGGTCCAGAATAATGGTTATTCGAATAAGGCCGTAGCCTCCAAGCTTAAGTAGAACTGCGGCTAGCACTATAGACCCCGCAACAGGGGCTTCTACGTGGGCCTTTGGGAGTCAGAGATGAACTCCATACAGAGGCATTTTGACTAAAAAAGCAAGAAGGCAGGCCACTCATCATAGTTTGCTTGCATAAGAAGAAAGTTCTAATGGGGGAAAATATGGGAGGATTAATAGGGAAAGGGTTCCTAGGTGATTTTGAAGCAAAAGAAGCGCTACCAGAAGGGGTAGAGATCCCGCAAGAGTATAAAACAGGAAATAGATTCCTGCGTTTAACCGCGCTGCTTGGTTTCCCCATCGTGTAATAATTACAAGGGTAGGTAGTAAAGTAGCTTCAAATATAATGTAAAACATAATTAGTTCGGTAGCACTAAATGCTAAGATAAGGAAAAACTGTAAGGAGGTCAGCAAAGTAATATACAAGCGTTGGCGGTTAATGGGTTCATTTGCTGTATGGTGTTGACTTGCAATAATTATTAAAGGTAAGAGCCAGCAAGTAAGGACAAGTAAGGGGCTGGAGATGGAGTCAATTATCATATAAGAATTTAAACTCATTCAGCCTGTTTCTGTTGTTGATTGAAGTCATGTAAGGCTGAATAAAGCAATAATCAGGCTATGCGTCAAGGTTACGGGCCAAAGCCACTTTCCGGGGGTCATTCAGGTTGTCAATATTAATGAGAGGGTTGGGATTAAGATTTTTAGCATCGTAGAAGAGTTAAGTTTTGAAGTCGGTCAGTGCCATGGGTTCGAGCAGTTGCTACAAGCAAGGCTAGGCCCGCACTAGCCTCACAAGCAGAAAATGCTAATAAAAGTAGGGGAGCGGCGGAGAAGCTAGATGAGCCAAGTTGCAAGGTTCAAAGGGAAAGCGCAACAAATAGGGAAAGTATTATTCCTTCTAAACACAAGAGAGCAGATAGGAGATGAGTTCGATGGAACGCAAGTCCTATTAGTCCCAGAATAAATGCTAGTGAAAACGAGAAGTGAGTAGGTGTCATATAGTAATTATGGAATCTAACCATAAGCTTTTGAGCCGAAATCAAATGTCTTTCTTAGACTAATTACTTATTCAGCTCACTCTAAGCCTCCTTGAAGTCACTCATAAACTAGTCCTAGGGTAAGGAGGACAAGAACAGAAGAGGCTCAAACGAAGGTGAGAAGAGGGGATGATAGTTGGTCTCCTCAGGGTAGCGGAAGAAGAAGGGCAATTTCTAGGTCGAAAAGCAGAAAAAGAATGGCTACTAAAAAGAATCGTAATGAGAAGGGAAGACGGGCGGATCCTAAGGGGTCAAAGCCACATTCGTATGGTGAGAGTTTTTCGTGATCCGGGGTTATTTGTGGAAGTCAAAAAGAGACGAGGGCTAAAACGATAGATAGCACAGCGGCAATTGCAACAACGGTTGTGATTAAGTTCATTATCTTTCCTTGGATTTTAACCAAGCCCCGGTGATTGGAAGTCACCTATACTTACACTATAATAGAAAGATTATGAGCCTCATCAGTAGATGGAGACGTAAAGGAAAAGTCATACAACATCTACAAAATGTCAATATCAGGCAGCAGCTTCAAAGCCAAAGTGGTGCTGGGATGTAAAGTGATGTTTAATTAGTCGGAATAGGCAAACGGCAAGGAATGTAGATCCAATGATTACATGGAGTCCATGGAAACCTGTTGCTACAAAGAATGTGGCTCCATAAACACCATCTGCAATGGTAAAGGGAGCTTCATAGTATTCAAGACCTTGGAGGAATGTAAAATAGAATCCTAAAAGAATTGTTAAGAATAATGATTGCACGGCTTGTTTTCGTTCACCTTCCATAATGCTATGGTGGGCTCAGGTAACTGTAACGCCGGAGGCAAGGAGTACTGCAGTGTTGAGTAGTGGAACTTCAAATGGGTCTAAAGGGGTAATACCAGTCGGAGGCCAGCAACCTCCAAGTTCTGGGGTAGGTGCTAGGCTGGCGTGATAAAATGCTCAGAAAAATCCTAGGAAGAAGAAAACTTCTGAGGTAATGAAAAGGACTATTCCATAACGTAGGCCTTTTTGGACAGGAGGTGTGTGGTGTCCTTGAAAAGTGCCTTCACGAACAATATCTCGTCATCACTGATATATGGTTAGTAGAAGAAGGGCTAAGCCTAGGTTTATTAGGGTTGTATTATTAAAATGAAACCAGATTGCTAATCCTGATGTTATTAAAAGGGCAGCGACTGCCCCGGTGAGAGGTCAGGGACTGGGGTCAACCATATGATATGCATGTGCTTGATGGGCCATTAAACGTTTTCTTGTAGATAAAGTGTGACTAGTAGAACAAAGACGTAAGCTTGAATTATTGCTACGGCAACTTCTAGAAGTGTAAGAAGAACCAGTACAGTAGCCGTAAGAATTGCTACTGTTGGTATCATAGGCAGAAGCACAAAGGCAGCTGTTGCGATAAGCTGGATTAAAAGATGTCCGGCTGTTAGATTGGCTGTGAGTCGAACTCCCAGGGCCAATGGGCGAATAAAGAGACTAATTGTTTCGATGACAATCAGAACAGGAATTAGAGGGCCGGGGGTTCCTTCTGGAAGAAGGTGGCCTAACGCGTGAGTGGGCTGATTACGCATCCCAATTAGGACGGTTGCTAATCATAGGGGGGTTGCAAGTCCAAGATTAAGTGAAAGCTGGGTAGTAGGTGTGAAGGTATAGGGAAGGAGCCCCAGCATATTTAAGGTAATTAAAAAGATTATTAAAGATGTTAGAAGGGTAGCCCATTTATGTCCTCCTTTATTAAGGGGAAGTAAAAGTTGTTGAGTAAAGCGATTAATAAACCAGCTTTGAAGTGTCACGACACGATTGTTAAGTCATCGGGAAGAGGGAGAAGGAAATAGGACTCACGGCAGGGTTAGAGCTAGGGCTATGAGAGGAATACCTAAAAAGGAAGGGCTTAAGAATTGATCAAAAAAGTTTAGTGCCATGGTCAGTTTCAAGATTCAGTTTTAGGTGCTTGAGAGCTTTGAGGGGAAGGTTCGTTAGGATATGTATAGTTTATTACTTTTGGCGGGATTACAATTAAAAAAACGAGTCATGAGAAGACTAGGATTGCAAATCAAGGGGCAGGGTTGAGTTGAGGCATGTCACTAAGGGTGGTTGGGAGTCACCGATCTTTAGCTTAAAAGGCTAACGCTAGAGCCCAGGTTAGCTTCTTAGTGAAGCATCTTCGAGGATAAGGGATGTTCAGTTCTCAAAGTGTTCTAAAGGAACTGCTTCCACTACGATAGGTATAAAGCTGTGATTTGCACCACAAATTTCAGAACATTGTCCATAAAATACACCAGGTCGGGACGTGATGAAGGCTGTTTGGTTTAAGCGTCCGGGTACGGCGTCTATTTTAACACCTAGGGCTGGCACTGCTCATGAATGAAGCACATCTTCGGCGGAGACTAAAATTCGAGTAGGGGAGTCAACTGGAATTACCATTCGGTGATCAGTTTCTAGAAGGCGGAATTGACCAGGAGTTAGGTCTTGCGTGGGAATTATGTAGGAATCAAAGCCTAGGGCTTCGTAATCAGTATATTCATAGCTTCAGTACCATTGATGGCCCATGGCTTTGATAGTGAGGTGAGGATCATTAATCTCGTCCATTAGGTAAAGGATTCGGAGGGAAGGAAGAGCAATCAGGATTAAGATTACTGCTGGCAGAACAGTTCAGATAATTTCAATTTCTTGGGAATCGAGAATGTATTTATTCGTCAGTTTTGTCGAGACTATTGCAACAATAATATAGAGTACAAAGGTACTAATCAAGAAGACGATTATAAGGGCGTGATCATGGAAGTGTAAGAGTTCTTCCATTACAGGGGAAGCTGCATCTTGTAGCCCTAGCTGAGAAGGATGTGCCATTAGGTCAAGATACGTGAGGATTTAACTCACATTTTTGTCTTGACAAAACAATGTAATTACATTTTACTAGTATCTTATGAAGAAAGTGACAGAGGGGCTATGTGGTTGGCTTGAAACCTTCATACGGGGGTTCGATTCCTCCCTTTCTCGTTAATTAGATTGTACTTGGACGAATGCGGGCTCCTCAAATGTGTGGTAAGGAGGAGGACAACCGTGAAGTCATTCTACATTTGTAGATGCCATGTCGACTGCCAGAACTTCTCGTTTAGCAGCGAATGCTTCTCAAATAATAAAAAGGAAGATGATTACAGCTACTAGAGAAATTAGGGATCCAATTGAGGATACTGTGTTTCAGAGTGTGTAAGCATCCGGGTAATCAGAGTATCGACGAGGCATTCCTGCTAATCCTAGGAAATGCTGCGGGAAGAAAGTTAAGTTTACCCCAACAAACATGATCCCAAAGTGGATTTTTGTTCAAGTACTATGAAGGGTGTAGCCCGAGAATAGGGGGAATCAGTGCACGAAGGCAGCTACGATAGCAAATACAGCTCCTATAGAGAGTACGTAATGGAAGTGTGCAACAACATAGTAGGTGTCGTGAAGAACAATATCCAATGATGAATTGGCTAATACAATTCCTGTTAACCCTCCTACTGTAAAAAGGAAAATGAAACCTAGGGCCCATAGTAGAGGCGTTTCTCATTTGATTGAGCCTCCATGAAGGGTGGCTAGTCAGCTGAACACTTTTACTCCGGTAGGAATAGCAATGATTATTGTAGCTGAGGTGAAATATGCTCGTGTATCTACGTCCATTCCAACAGTAAACATATGATGGGCTCAGACGATGAACCCTAGCAGTCCAATAGCCATCATGGCCCACACTATACCCATATATCCAAAGGGTTCTTTTTTCCCTGAATAATAGGCTACGATATGCGAAATCATTCCAAAGCCTGGTAGAATAAGAATATAGACTTCTGGGTGACCGAAGAATCAGAATAGATGTTGGTAAAGAATGGGATCTCCTCCCCCAGCAGGGTCAAAGAAAGTAGTATTCAGGTTTCGGTCTGTAAGTAGCATAGTAATTCCAGCAGCAAGGACTGGAAGAGAAAGAAGAAGTAGAACCGCTGTAATTAGGACGGCTCAAACAAAGAGAGGAGTTTGGTATTGGGAGATAGCAGGAGGTTTCATATTAATGATTGTAGTAATGAAGTTGATTGCCCCAAGGATAGAGGATACACCTGCTAGATGAAGTGAGAAAATTGTTAAGTCAACTGAAGCCCCAGCATGTGCTAAGTTTCCGGCTAGTGGAGGATAAACAGTTCAACCCGTCCCAGCTCCTGCTTCTACCCCTGATGAGGCCAGAAGGAGAAGGAAGGAAGGAGGAAGAAGTCAAAAGCTCATATTGTTTATACGAGGAAATGCCATGTCGGGCGCACCAATCATTAAAGGAATGAGTCAGTTGCCGAAGCCTCCAATCATAATTGGCATGACTATGAAGAAAATTATTACGAAGGCGTGTGCTGTAACAATTACATTATAAATCTGGTCGTCTCCTAAAAGAGCTCCGGGTTGACTCAACTCGGCCCGAATTAAGAGGCTAAGGGCGGTACCCACTATTCCAGCTCATGCACCAAATACTAAATAGAGGGTGCCAATATCTTTATGATTAGTAGAAAAAAATCATCGGGTGATGGCCACAGGTAAGATGGCTGAGTTTTAAGCGGTGGATTGTAGCCCCACATACAGAGGTTCAAATCCTCTTCTTATCAAGCTCTGGGGTGTCCCACATGCTAAATTGCAAATTTAGAGTCACAGACTAGTTCTCTGTCAGAGCTTTCCCCGCTTCCCCGCCCCTACAGCGGGGAAAGCTAGGTAGATGCCCGTTGGCTGAGGCGCTTAGCTGTTAACTAAGATTTTGTAGGATCGAAGCCTGCCTACCTAGAATGGGAAGGCTTTAGCTTAATTAAAGTATCTGTTTTGCATACAGAAGATGTGGGTTAGAGCCCCGCAAGTCTTATCAGGGGTTGGGGGATTTTCACCCCCACTTAGGACTTTGAAGGCCCTTGGTCTTCTGTTAACCTAAACCTCTATTAGATTATGAATAGCGAGAATAGGCTAGGGGTGATGGGGAGGAGTATGAGGCCTATTGTAGTAAAAATGGATAAGGGGAGGGAGGGGTTAGCCGAGTGGAGGCGCCAAGGGGCGGTACCTGTTAAATTATTAGGGGAGATAGTAAGGGCAACGGCGTATGAGAGACGAAGATAATAAAAAAGGCTTAGGAGTGCAGTTAGGGCTGCAACTGTAGCGAGCCCTCCTAAATCTTGTTTTGCTAGCTCTTGTAGGATTAATCACTTGGACATAAAGCCTGTAAGAGGGGGCAGGCCGGCGAGGGAAAGTAGGAGAAAGCATGCCGTAATCGACAGGCCGGGGCTGAAGGGTCAGAAAATGGCTAGAAAGTTAGTAGTAGTAATTTTTTTGGTGGACAAGGTTATAAATATAGCACAATTCATGACGATATAAATGCAAAGCGTAAAGAGCATAATTTGCGGGCAGAAGCCTTTTACAAGGATTATTCAACCCATATGACCAATAGAGGAGTAAGCTAGAAGCTTGCGAAGTTGAATTTCATTTAGGCCTCCAAAGCCTCCTACTAGTAAAGAAATCGCACCTAGCAAGACAATCAGGCCAGGAATTGTTTGCGAGGAGGGGGAAATAGGAAGTTGTAGGAGCAGGGAGAATGGGGCGAGTTTTTGCCAGGTAGAAAGGATTATCCCTGTTGTTAAGTCTAATCCCTGAAGCACTTCTGGTAGTCAAGAGTGGAATGGGGCTAAGCCAATCTTTAGGGCTAGTGCTAAAACAATAAGAGTTGTCGGGAAGGGGTGAGTTATTTGGTCAATCATCCATTGTCCAGTCAATCAGGCGTTGGTGGTGCTTGCAAACAGGAGTATAGCGGCGGCGGTTGCTTGGGTCAGGAAGTACTTAGTAGTGGCTTCGACTGCTCGGGGATTATGTGACTGGGCTATGAGAGGGATAATAGCTAAAGTATTAATTTCTAGACCTATTCAGGCTAGAAGTCAGTGTGAGCTCGCGAAGGTAATTGTTGTTCCTAGGCCAAGGCCAAATAAGAGGAAAAATAAAACGTATGGATTCATTAGTAAAGGAAGGGGTCTAACCATCATGTTTGGGGTATGGGCCCAAGAGCTTATTTAGCTTACTTTACTTGAATAAACTTTTAGATGAATAGTTACTAGGAGCTGGAGGGACTTTAACCCTCATTTTTCACTCTATCAAAGTGGCCCTTTACTTCAGGCACAGATCCATAGTTAGGACTGAGGAGGAAGTCCTCCAAATGCAGTTGGAATAGCTAGTTGTCAAAGTACAAGGGCTAAAGTAAGGGGGAGGAAATTTTTTCAGATTAGGTGTATCAGCTGGTCGTAGCGGAAACGGGGGTAAGAGGCACGTACTCAGAGGAATACAATAGAAAGCAAAGCTGTTTTAGTCATAAGGTTGATGGCAGTAAGTTCTGGAATTGTGGGGGCGTGGGTTGCTCCTAAAAATAAGATGGCAGAAAGGGTATTTATCAGAAGGATATTGGCATATTCTGCCAAAAAGAACAAGGCAAAGGGGCCACCTGCATATTCTACATTGAATCCTGAAACTAGTTCAGATTCTCCCTCAGTCAAATCGAAGGGTGCTCGATTAGTTTCTGCCAGCGTAGAAATATATCATATTGCTGCTAAGGGTCAGGAGGGAAGAATGAGTCAGATACTTTCTTGGGCAATATTAAAAGTCTGGAGTGTAAATCCTCCCGCAACGATGATTACTGCAAGGAGAATAAGGCCTAGACTAACTTCATATGAAATAGTTTGGGCTACTGCTCGTAGAGCTCCAATCAATGCATACTTTGAATTTGATGCTCATCCAGAACCTAAAATTGAATAAACTGCGAGACTTGAAAGAGCTAAAATGAAAAGGACACCTAAATTAAGATCAACTACGGGGTACGGGAGGGGAAGGGGGGCTCAAAGAGTAAGAGCAAGGGTTAGGGCTAGTATTGGTGAAAATAGGAACAGGAGAGGTGATGAAGTTGATGGTCGGATAGGTTCTTTAATGAAGAGTTTTACCCCATCAGCGATAGGTTGGAATAGTCCGTAGGGCCCTACGATATTAGGGCCTTTACGTAATTGCATGTATCCTAAAATTTTTCGCTCAAGCAGAGTAAGAAATGCTACTGCTAGAAGAACAGGTACGATGTAGGCTAGCGGGTTAATAAGGTGCGTGAAAATAATATTTAAGATCATAGTTAATAAAAGGCTGTTAACCTTTGACACAGAATTTCTCTGAGATAAAATAACAAAAATATTTTTGTTCTTAACATATATACTCCTTAACTTCTTACAATAAAAACCAAACGCTTAATAAGCTTATTAGATAACAAAATTATAACTTGAGATATTATAGTGAAAAAAAATTAAAAAATTGACGGTTTTTTAGAAAAATTTTTTTTCAAAAAAATAGAAATCTAGACTAGTCTAACTTCCTACCGTTATATAGACAAGTAATATATAAAATTTAATTTATGTCATACGAGCATTAACTTTTTGTACTAGAACTCATTATGTACGTTTTAATATCTTTTTTAAAAGCGCTTGAAATGTCAGATCAAGAGCCCCAAAAAAAAAGATATATTTGACCCTCGTTGAAAGAACGCTAGGCATGTGAGGTAAAGATTTTAAAGCTTGAAGTCATCAATATGCCTGGAACTATAACTTGATTAGAGTAGAAATACGATTATGAACTTGAAATAGGAACCAAATGACGGTTAAATAAAATAGAGGGCTTACTCACAATATGTCTTCGACTTATCACTAATCCTGCCAGGTAATGTAGCTAGAATATAATGCAATTCTTATCCTATATATGCTTAACGAGCATAGAGAAAATGAGAGGATCACACTTTTTGTGTGAAGATCAAGCTAGTTGAGGAATAATGTGATAATTTCCGGTAAAAAATGCAGCATTTAAATGCTGCATTTTTGGGGTTCTACCCTGCCCTCTATCTTTAATTGCTCAATGTATATGGATCTTAAGTGGCGATATATAAGGTGATGAACTTTCTGTCGAAGACTAAGCAAGCATGTGGCCTACCTAAATAGGTAGCAACAGAACTTGCAAAGGAGGGAGTTTCACCGACATATTTGGGGTATGGGCCCAAGAGCTTGTTTAGCTTACTTTACTTAGGAAGTAGTGTAGCCTGGACGCACTAAGAGTCTTGGTCTCTTCAGGTTGGGTTCAAATCCCATCTTCCTAGAATATGAAGTTAATGAGAGGATTTGAACCTCTGAAATAAAGTGCTTAGGACTTTCGCACTTCCCGGACTCTGCCACACTAACAATTTGCCATTCTCTCTGGCAAAAGCGTGCATCCTTTTGTCTTATTTAATGGTTTCATAAGATGGGGATAAGGCTTACCTTAGGCAGTGGCCTCCTTTTTTCGGTCCTTTCGTACTAGAAAGAAGTGCTGCATAGGTAGAAACTGACCTGGATTACTCCGGTCTGAACTCAGATCACGTAGGACTTTAATCGTTGAACAAACGAACCCTTAATAGCGGCTGCACCATTAGGATGTCCTGATCCAACATCGAGGTCGTAAACCCCCTTGTCGATAGGAACTCTATAAGGGGATTGCGCTGTTATCCCTAGAGTAACTCGGTTCGTTGATCGGTTAGTCCGGATCTTAATGGTCAAATTTATTGTTACTTGGAGCTGCAGCTCTCGGTTGTAGGTTTAAAATCTCCCCTTTCCTCGTGGGGGTTAAGTACTTCCCCATGGTCGCCCCAACCAAAGACATTAAGGACAGGAATTACTAAGTTTAGTTCTTTAAAAGGATGGATGGACATAAGCTGCCTTGCGTCTAAAGCTTCATAGGGTCTTCTCGTCTTATGAAGGTATCCCCGCTTCTGCACGGGGAGATCAATTTCATTGACTGGAAAGAGGAGACAGTTAAGCCCTCGTCAGGCCATTCATACAGGTCCCCATTTAAGAGACAAGTGATTGCGCTACCTTCGCACGGTTAAGATACCGCGGCCGTTGAACACTTGGTCACCGGGCAGGCAGGACCTCTTATATCAATAATTCAAGAGGCGATGTTTTTGGTAAACAGGCGAGGCTTGCTAAATTTGCCGAGTTCCTTCTCTTTCTTTCAGTCTTTCCTTAAGAACACTCCTGTGTGGGGTTAACGGTAAAGTTTTTAGGCGTATTTCTAGTTTTATTTTTAATTTCCTAGGTTCCTCTGGTGTAGGACGCGTTAATTTTCGGTGTGGGTTCGTTCCGATTTACACAAGTGTTAGGAGAGGGGCGCATGCCCTCTTATTACTCATTTTAGCATAATCGCTCCCATGCTAGCATGGGACGGCCCAATAAGATAAGGGGATTGGGATTTTAGGATCGGTATAATAGGAAAAGAGAGGTATTAGAGCTTTAACGCTTTCTGTTGGATGGCTGCTTTTAAGCCCACTAAAATATATTACCTTAAAATAATTTGATCTTTATCCTTCTAGGAAAGTTGTGTCTTTTTTCAAAGGAGCTGTACCTCCTTTGACTAACTCCCCCGGTATTCTTAGGGTCTACTTTTTAGGCAAAGCGAGAGTTTGAGTTAAGAAGCCGGGAGGCTGAACTCCTATTCAATTCTTGGGCAACCAGCTATAACTAAGTTCGGTAGGTCTGTCACCTCTACTCAAAGCTCATTCCACTCTTTTGCCACAGAGACGGATTAGCCCTAATTAATAGGCTGTCTTGGAGTAGCTCACATAGTTTCGGGTAAACAAACTAAAGCGCTCTTTGCTTGAGGCACACTGGCTAAATCATGATGCAAAAGGTACAAGATTTAATCTTTGCTATTCTAGGCTTAAGTGATTTTTTTCATTTCTTTTTCAGCTTTCCCTCTCGGTACTTCTCTGTATAGCTCCTATGACTTTTTTTATCACCTATACTAAAGTTATAAAATGGTTTGTTTGTTTAATTTAAAAACGTTTGGGGTTATTAATAAGGGAATGTTGCTTTTGTTAGGTGGGCTAGCTGTAAGGCGTCAGAGTAATCTGATTTGCATAGATTTCTTCTCGGTGTAAGTGAGATGTTTTACTGAATTAACTATACTCTGGTCTAGCCAAGCACACCTTCCGGTACGCTTACCATGTTACGACTTGCCTCCCCTTAGTGGGTTTAAGGTGTTATGAACATGCGTTTAAATGAACTTAGGGAGAGTGACGGGCGGTGTGTGCACGCTCTAGAGCCAGCTTCAGCAGGACACTCTATTTCCGGCTTACTTCTAAATCCTCCTTCATATCCGTGTTTCAACGGGATAATTCGTATTCTCTTAAAAAGGGAATGTAGCCCATCTGATTCCTCCTCATGCGCTACACCTCGACCTGACGTTTTGGGTTGTACTAGTTAAGCTCACTATTTAACCTTCACAGGGTAAGCTTACGACGGCGGTATATAGGCGGGTTAAACAAGAAGAGGTAAGGTTTAACGGGGAATATCGGTTCTACGACAGGCTCCTCTAGGTGGGTCTAAAGCACCGCCAAGTCCTTTGGGTTTCAAGCTAATGCTCGTAGTACCCTGGCGGGTAGCTGGTGTGATGTACTACCAAGGTTTAGGGCTAAGCATAGTGGGGTATCTAATCCCAGTTTGTTTCTTAGCTTTCGTGGGGTCAGATAAAATAAAGTTACTTTCGTTTATGGGCTTCTTACCGTCGGATGCGTATAACTGCTCTGAGGGCGTTCGACTTTAGATAAATTTTTTTCTTAACCACTCTTTACGCCGGGATCAATCAACTTGGGCCTCTCGTATAACCGCGGTGGCTGGCACGAGTTTTACCGGCTCTCTAAACCTTAACTAAGTCAAGCTTTCGCTTATGGCTTAATATTTGTCACTGCTGAGTTCCCTTGAGGGTGTGGCGAAGCAAGGTGTCGTGGGCTATAAGGGATGTGCCTGATACCGGCTCCTTATTTCCATAAGGAAATGAAGGGCATCCTCACAGGGGTGCTGATACTTGCATGTGTAAATTTGGTTAAAGCTGATTATAAAGCCAGGACCAAGCTTTTATGCCCTTGGAACGTTTTAAGGTCCATCTTGACGGCTTCAGTGTCATGCTTTGACTTAAGCTACAATGGC